TTCGTTAGAAAAAGATTCTATAAAAGCAATGATAAATAGATACTAATAGAGCAAGAAAAGAAGGAAATAAAAAAACATAGTATAGAAAGGATATCCAAAATGATATAGAAATCACTATCCTACCCTTAGTTTTTATTTCCTTAATTTAATTGAATTTCATTTGATTAGGGCAAAGTTCCTTAAAAACCTCTGCCTTTTTTAAAATATCCTGAACAGTTCCTGTAGGCTGAGCACCTTTTTCAAGGAAATAGAGAATAGCAGGAACGTTTAAATAAGTTTGATTCTTGATCGGATCATAAAAACCCACTTTCCGAAGATCTCTTCCTTCTCTTCGGGATCGAACATCAATTGCAACGATTCGATAGACGGCTCATCGGGATAGATGTAGATGAAAAAGAACCCCCCCCCCTAGAACCGTATAGGAAGTTTTAGCCTCGTACGGCTCGAGAAAAAATGATTCGAAGTTTTGTCTATGGATAAAATTAGAATAAATAGTAAAGGAATCCGTAAAAGAAATTAGCCTCTAATTTAACTCATAGTCATTTTTATTTAGCTTCCTTCCTGAAAACTAAAAAATCATTTGTACTCATAACTCAAGTTCAATAATTATCAAATATATTAAAGAAAATTAAGATATTTTTTTATTGAGTGGTCTTTAACCCCCCCTTTTTGTCTCGTTGAAAATCTATTTGGATTCTTTATTCGGATCTGTGAGACAATTGAAGCGGTGTTTCCTTGTTCTGGGATCCTTTATCTTTGTTTTAAATCATTGGGTTTAGACATTACTTCGGTGCTTCTTAATCCTTTCAAAATGGTAGCAACATACCCCTTTTGTGATTTCTTTCTATCAAAGAATCATACCGACGGTTGATTCGTGCGCGATACACTGTGGATCGAAAAAGTTTTTGCGGTTCCAACAATTTTTTTTGAATTGAAAATTTGCTCGAATCGGATCCTTTCGATTTCTATATCGAAGATATACTTACGAAGTTGTTCCAATTTATTGATTGGCATTAACCCTAGATCGTTGCCCCTGAGAAATTAATAAAGACTTTCTACTCGAGCTCCATCATGAACTATTTACATTACAACCCCCCCAAAAAAAAAGAAGGGTTCTAGTAGAATAGAACAAACGACGTCGAGCCAAGAGCACCTTCATTCCTATATAAAATAAAATGGTGGATGTAAGAATAAGAATCCACACCGGATCGTGTCCTTCAAGTCGCACGTTGCTTTCTACCACATCGTTTTAAACGAAGTTTTACCATAACATTCCTCTAATTTGGAACCAGTATGGAATTGATTCAATTATGGAATCATGAATAGTCATTGGTTCGGTCGGTACAGAGACATAGTCATTTATATTTTTTCTTAACTACATAGATAATAAAACATAGATAATCAAGATTTTTCTGAAGAAATCTTAGCAAGACCCGGGCTTTTTTTGTATGAACGGAACTTTTTTCTATAAATCTCTATATCAAAAAAATATCTAACAGAAATATCCAGAAATCAAAATATAGAAATAACATAACTAACAGAAATAACACGAATAAATAAATTCTATTTGACTCTGCCTGTTCAAGTGACTCAATAAGATAGACTGACCCATTTCCAACTTCCCAAAGATTCAACCCATAAGGAATCATTACAAATCTTGATAATTGAAAAAGTTTCCTACTTCGACATCATTATTTATCATTATTTGAGTCAAGTTTGACTTTTACAGTTTTTACAGTAAAGGCTACATTTGATTATCATAAGAAATAAAAATCTCTGTTTCTTTTCGAATAGAATTGTCAATGATTTAAAGCAAATAAGCTAAATAGATCGAACAATAAAAAGAAATATCATTGTTAAATATTTAAATTTGAATATTTTAGGGATGCAAATTCTTTTTCACAAAAATAGAAAGACTATTGTCACTGAAATAGGATAACAATACATACCTACAATACATACCTATAGGCTAAGCACTTCCTCGTTTTATATGTATTTTCATATTTTGTTTAACCTGAGGTTAAGTAATCTTTCCGCAACTGTGATCTATGTCCCATCTTATCTTTATCTGGATCACAAAAGGTTTCAGTTACATTTGCATATCATTTGAACTCGATTTAGTTCAGTTTGTGAAAAACGGAGATATGATTCCGAAAAGAATCATTCAAAATCAAAAAATAAAAAAGAATAATATTTTATCCAATATTAGACCTTGAAACAGAACCTTGTTGAACAAAAAAGATGTATTCGGATACAATGCATATGCTCTGGGACGGAAGGATTCGAACCTCCGAATAGCGGGACCAAAACCCGTTGCCTTACCACTTGGCTACGCCCCATTTCTATTTTTATTGGACACTAATACTAATAAAGAATAATATTGGTATTAAGTGTTCGTCAATTCCAGTCCAACTATCTATAGAAAATCTTTCTTCTTTATTCTTCTTTATAGAATATATTATAGATTCGTGCTAGGATTTTGACATGTGTATATCTAGAATTCAACTGAATTTATTGATCATTACATATAATTCAATTAAGATATTGTATGAAAGTATGATTTCTTCTATTCTCCTTTGAGAATTGGAGGATTTTTGATTGAGCGGAAAAAGAAGGATTTTTTTGTCTACCTTACTTTCTTCATTTTTCCTTATATCAATAACTCAATCAAAATGCAATTATCTCGACGAACAAAATGTCTGTTATGCTTAATATCTTTAGTTTGATCTGTCTTAATTCTGCCCTTTATCCGAGTAGTCTTTTCTTCGCCAAATTGCCCGAAGCCTATGCTTTTTTGAACCCAATCGTAGATGTTATGCCAGTCATACCCCTGTTCTTTTTTCTTTTAGCCTTTGTTTGGCAAGCTGCTGTAAGTTTTCGATAAGATCTTGAATACTATCCTAGAAAATTCATCTTTATTCGAGAAAAATTATAACAATTGATAAGATCAAATAAGTCTGGGAGTATGAACCTTCAATTCAAACATTGAAATTCTTGGATAGCCGCAATTTGGCTCGCCCCATTTCCCGATTCTAATCCCTTTTCCGGCAAAAGACCTTATTAGGTTAGGGTCCCTTAGAATATCTAATTGTGGGTATGAAAGTGATTTGTGGTAATCAAAGACTCTTATTACAAATTTCAACTTCATTTGAATTTCTGAACATTCTTTTCTATTTCTAGAATTCATTTCTTGGTGTCAAAATAGGATATGTGATATAAAAATGGAGGATCTATTATCTTTTCTCGTTTTTCTTTTTCAAAAAATGATCTTGGAGGTTGTGTAATGCTTACTCTCAAACTTTTCGTTTACACAGTAGTAATATTCTTTGTTTCTCTCTTCATCTTTGGATTCCTATCCAATGATCCAGGACGTAATCCTGGACGTGAAGAATAAAATAAAAATTTTGTTTTTCTTGCTTTATTTTACAATTTTCTTAAGATTTGATTTTATATATTCCATACGTTTAACTAGGAAAAAATCAAAAGGGGTTTGCGAAATTTGAAAGAAAAAAATAGAAAGTCATCAACGGAAACGGAAAGAGAGGGATTCGAACCCTCGGTACGAATAACTCGTACAACGGATTAGCAATCCGCCGCTTTCGTCCACTCAGCCATCTCTCCCAATTGAAAAAGATAATTACTATGTTACATTACATATCAAGTATGTTACATTACATATCAAGTAAGGATTAAAGAAAGTATTTCTTTCACATTCTTTATCGTTATTGTATAATTAATAATTCCATTTAGATGCTCGAAAGATCCAAATAGAAAGATAAATAAAGAAGACCTTCTTGCTTTTATTTTGTTCGAAGTGCCTTTTGGGCCTGGCCCGGTCAATACCCAGCCGGGCCTTTTTTTGTTCCAACGAATTCCCTTTATTTATAGGTATAGGAAACATACTCCAAAAAAGATACCCAATTTGGTATCTGTATAAGAATTTCCATTGTGGGGTTTACATATACTTATCATTTTTGTTATAATGGAAATTGAGAAGGATTTTTGATTCAAAAGAATCAATTAAGTATGTTTTGTAGTTTCTTATGTCATTAGGCAAACCCCATTTTAGATTCAAATCTAAGAATCGTGCAGGAATTCTCAGTCAACGAATAGCTAATGGTTCCCATTTGTCATAAATTTTGGCTTTTTTCTTTGATTTTTCAATAGAAAAGTGAGGGGAAGTTTTTCGGCATTGTATGTTTTGAGATACTATACAATCAATCGAAGGGGTGGATCAAATACAATCAAAAGGGGAAAAGGGTTTCTTTTATAATTTTTATAAATTTAGAATTTAGAAAAAGGATTAAATTTTAAAAGGGATGCAAGTACAATAAACTAAAATTTAGTAATCCAACCAGGAAAATTTTATCCTATTGTGTATCGTTTTGGCGGCATGGCCGAGTGGTAAGGCGGGGGACTGCAAATCCTTTTTCCCCAGTTCAAATCCGGGTGCCGCCTCATCAACAAACGAATCAAAATCTCTTATCTGCTGATATAAATCACCTAAATTTTCCCCAGCAGAACAGAATAAGGGGATTGTTGATACTTGGTTGATTCTAAACATCTGTTCTGGGGATTTTGTAAAAGATTGGAAATCTTTCAATCTAAAATTCAAAGAAAGATTATATTATAATGGTCGAAGAAAGACTTCCCGATTCCCTTCTACTGCTAATGTAATGTCTACTGATTGGGTCTTGAATTTCATTGGCATAGCCGGCGGCTAACTAGTTGTGGAAAGTCCTTTATGTAATCTACTTTATGTAATCTACATATATAGACTCGCACGAATCTCTGAGTGGTTAGGCATTCAATCACTATTAGATTGGATGGATAATTTACTTTTTTATAGAAAAAGTATAGAAAAAGTGAAAAAAGCTTATTATTTTTTTTTTTGAAACCCCTCGTCAAGAGTATAATATACTATCTCCCAACTGCTTCAGAGAGACAATCGGGAAAGGGTACGGATTAGATCAAATAGGAAATAAAAGTATGTAATAGATAGCAATTGATCCATTTTTACTTTGAAGGGCAACAAAGAATGGGCCCTCTTTTTTTATTACTATATGTTCCATTAGTAACATTCCTTTGTAGCGTGATTGTGTATTTTACTTGTGTTTAGTCTTTCCCGATTAGAAATCATATAGGAATTTTTTAGAAATGGATTTATTTGATTGGTTCATCAATAGTGTTCGGCCAGAATCCCTTTTTGACTCTGGACCATGGATTCTACTATTATTAGTGAGCAATACAATAATGGAATATTTCTATCATAAAGATAAGGGACATAATTGACATGGATATAGTAAGTCTCGCTTGGGCTGCTTTAATGGTAGTCTTTACATTTTCCCTTTCACTCGTAGTATGGGGAAGAAGTGGACTTTAGAAGCACTACTAATTTAGTTGAGGAATGAAACGGTATCAATTGTTTTATAGATCGTTCTGCAACGCATTTTTTATTTGAATTGAAATAATTTTTAAATCGAAATATATTCATTTCGAAATTCTATTGGATTCTAATGGAGAAATGGATTCTATAACAGTAAAACAATTATTTCAGAAAGAAAGAAATTGGGTCCTACGTTAATTCCATATATGGATTAATCACTACATATATTACACATATTGAAGATAGAAGTTAATATAGTATACCAACTTTATTAGAAAGTCAAGTACAACTTTATACACTACTATAACACTAATAGAGTAGAGAGTATGGTAAGAAAGAAATTTCTTTCTTACCATACTCTCGGATCTCATAGAATACCGCCCATTACAGCCCGTTGATTTCATTTAAGACGCAAAAAAAGAATCCTTTTGATTTGATTTCTTCAACTATTGATAAGAACTAAGAAGTCAAGTTTCATTTCAAGTAATTAATTATTTTGACTGACTGTTTTTACGTAAATGATAAGTAGAAAAGCAGTAGGAACTAAAATGAACAGTGCAGTAGCAATAAATGCAAGAATATTTACTTCCATAATCTCAATCTCATCGTTTTTTTATTTCACAATAACTCGGGATTTAATCCCATAGAGATGATAAATCTTTCACCTGTCAATTCAATGAATGCATTACCTATCGATGATCTTGAATCGGATCAATATCATGAATAACAATATTTGAGCTATTAAATTAATTCGTCGTCGAGAATTGAATAGTATAACATACGAAGATCTTTTATCCATACCGAATCCAAGATTGGATTCCCAGACCAATCAAAAATTCCTTTATTTATCCTTCTGTTCTTTCTTTTCTATAACCTACCTTAGGTCTTCCGGGTAGAACCATCAAATATCAAATGAAGTATCCTCGTCCGTTTCCATTAACTACAAAACCCCAACAAACAATACAAGCGAAGTGGAAAAAGAGAGGAATTGGGTTGTAAATTTGAATGATCCAATTTTCTTTGTCTTCCAAAGAAGTATGAGAAAGATGAGTCGCGGGAGAAAAGATGGAATATTCTATCAACTTCACTATTCGTCACTATTTTAGTTATTTTCATTTTAGTTTAGGGTTTGTTCTTTCTTCGACAGAATCCTGAAAAAAAGAGGGGAAACCCCTTCGGAATTAAATTATGCTCTCTGTCCCTTCTTTCAGTTCACATAAAATGGAGAGGTGAATTGATGTACTTATTGGATCCGTCGGGACTGACGGGGCTCGAACCCGCAACGTCCGCCTTGACAGGGCGGTGCTCTTGCCTATTGAACTACAATCCCAGGGAAATAAGAAGAGATCTAGCAGAAATTTTTGATTCTTTTTTCTTCTCTCTTATCAGGTATTTCTTAAGAACACGAGGGTTCTACCATCTGATAGTAGATTGGCGAATTGTTGGGCCGAGCTGGATTTGAACCAGCGTAGACATATTGTCAACGAATTTACAGTCCGTCCCCATTAACCACTCGGGCATCGACCCAACGCCTAATTAGACGTTCCATAATCAACTTTCTTTCGTCTCCCAAGCGGACTTGACAAATACATTTCACTTTTGATAAAATGCTACTCCTATGTTCTTGGTATACCCCTAGAGGGACTTGAACCCTCGTTTTCTCCGTGAAAGAGAGAGGTCGTAACCACTGGACCATAGGGGCACCAATGGACCATAGGGGCCTATGCCCACCTTTATTCATAAATAAACTATAAATAATAGTTGCCGAGGGCCGGCCACCTTTAGGAAATCAAAAAGCACTACACAATACAAATACAATAGGGAATAAGGCCTAAGGCCACCTTAACTTAATATAATATAAATCAGCCGAGGGACACCTTTAGAAGATGAATAGGATATGAATCAAACCGAAAAACTTATTAACTTTTCTGGAGGTTAATGGTAATCAAACTTTACCATTAAATAAACTATACAATCTTTCAACTTTATTTCATTGGTCTTTCTCGTCTTTATCTCTCTCATTCAGAAAGAGTTCTGTATTGGATCCAAGAACCCGTACCTCTGAATCAGCAGGAGCAGGAGATAAAAAAATGATTTACCAAAGTCTGATTTGG